GTTAAAAAATGTTGGATTTTTTAGCATTGAGAAATTTATCAAAAATTTCAATAGGGTTTGGCAGGCTAATATTTGGCGAGAAATTGCATGACAAATTGATGGGGCATGCATGTATATATATATATAATGCGGATAGCTAACCCATATTTCAACTTGTTAGCTCGCACGTTCTCGAACCTTCCTTGGTTTCGGGGTTTGACAACGATAACAGGATTTGCTGAGCGTAGGGGGTAAGGGGGTTTGTCGCGCAAAAGCCAAAAGGGGGAGCATATATATAAGGGTTAGTTGAAGAAGGAATGAATATGTTATGCACTTGAGTTATTAATATGTTATTCTTAAGTTATGTCTTTTAATAATTAACCTAATTTAATCCTAGCAAGGAAATGTTCAACCTTAATTTACTATTTGAGCCTGCACTCTGAGATGCAAAATGAAAGGAAACCTAAAAAAGAGAACCCTATGCATATAAAAGAATGCCCGGCATGTTGGGTAACGAGGAGTATGTAATTACACCATTAATCAGATGCCAGTATAATTATCCGAGGGTGGAGTATTTCAGTTATGTACCTGAAATAGGAACCAGATGCAAGGAATAGTTCACTTGTGCAACCCCCACGATTTGTGTCCCTGATTCTATCATGAATAGGATGCCTTCATGTAAACCAGTTGGTGGTCTCTTACTACATTAATATAGTGACAAGAAATCTTAGTTGTTTATTTCAAGGAAAGTGTTGAGATCCATTAGTAGGGGATAAACCTATATCCCGGGTTAAAATAAAATATTTGTGAGTTTTAATGATTAGCTTATGTACGTCTTAGACGTTAGTACTTGCTTTTAGGTTAAAATAATTGAATGCTGATAATACATAGTATGTACATCATACAGACATGCGTTAAATGCATGTCTGTAAAGCCCTGGGGCTACTATCAGAAGATAGTTTAATTTAGAATTCTGGCTTTGGGAGCCAGGGGTGGGAGTTAAAATCTCTCTTTTCTGGGCGCTAGGGGGGAATTTAACCCCCGATCTTCGGATTACAAGACCGATGCTTTCAGGCTAAGCTACTAGGGCAAGCTCATTTTAGTGCTTTATTTTCTACTCATCCGGATAGTGGGATAAGGATTAGGAATAGAGCAAAGTATAGGACGGATGCGACTTGGCCAATGATGACGTATGGGTGTTCTACGGGTATCCCTCCGATTCATGTTAGAATGGCCATGTCTGCTACTAGGGTTCAGAATAGGAATTGGGTTAGGGGACGGAATGTCAGTCCTCGTTGTTTTGAGGTGTGTAGAATGGGAACTACTAGAAGGACCAAAATTGAGAACAATAGTGCAAGAACACCTCCTAGTTTACTAGGAATTGACCGTAAAATAGCATAAGCAAATAGGAAGTACCATTCTGGCTTGATGTGGGGCGGAGTGACTAGCGGATTGGCGGGCGTGAAGTTGTCCGGGTCTCCTAAGAGGTTTGGAGAAAAGAGAGCTAGGGATGTTAGGGCCAATAGTATGAGTACGAAGCCAAGGAGGTCTTTGTAAGAGAAGTATGGGTGGAAAGAAATTTTATCTGCGTCGGAGTTTAGTCCGGCTGGGTTGTTTGAACCTGTTTCGTGAAGAAGCTGGAGGTGGATGAGGGTTGCGGCGGCAACCAGGAAGGGGAGAAGAAAATGGAATGCGAAAAATCGTGTTAGTGTCGCATTGTTTACTGAGAACCCCCCTCGCATTCATTGCACGAGGGTGTGTCCCGTGTAAGGAACTGCTGATAGAAGGTTTGTAGTTACTGTGGCACCTCAAAAGGATATTTGTCCTCAAGGGAGAACGTATCCGATTAAGGCTGTTACTATGACTAAAAGGAGTAGGACTACCCCAATATTTCAGGTTTCTTTGTAAAGGTATGATCCATAGTATAGGCCTCGGGCAATGTGTAAATAAATACAGATGAAGAAGAAGGATGCTCCGTTGGCGTGTAAATTTCGGATAAGTCAGCCGTAGTTTACGTCCCGGCAGATGTGGGCTACTGATGAGAATGCGGTTGAAATGTCCGAGGTGTAGTGTATAGCAAGGAATAATCCTGTTAGGATTTGTGTAATTAGACATAGTCCGAGGAGGGACCCAAAGTTTCATCACACTGAAATATTAGAGGGTGTTGGTAGGTCGACTAGTGCATCATTAGCGATTTTAATTAGTGGGTGGGTTTTTCGTAGGCTTGCCATTATTGTTCTTGTAGTTGAACTACAACGGTGGTTCTTCAAGTCATTGGTCTCGGTTAAAATCCGAGCAAGAATTATGACCTATTTTATGTTTTTATTGTTGGTAGCTTTAATCGTGGGGTTGATTGCTGTTGCTTCTAACCCCACTCCCTATTTTGCTGCTTTAGGTTTGGTGGTGGCAGCAGGGGTGGGGTGTGGGGTTTTAGTTGGGTCGGGGGGGTCTTTTTTGTCTTTGGTCCTCTTTTTAATTTATTTAGGGGGGATGCTTGTAGTATTTGCTTATTCTGCAGCTTTAGCTGCCGAGCCTTTTCCCGAGGCGTGAGGGAGTCGTTCTGTGGCTGGTTATGTACTAGTCTATTTGTTAGGGGTAATTTTAATGGCGGGGATATTTTGAGGGGGGTGATATGAGGGGTCGTGAGTCATTATTGATGGATTAAAAGAGTTTTCTATGCTTCGGGGGGATGTTAGTGGTGTAGCTGTAATATATTCTTTTGGTGGGGGGATGTTGGTTATTTGTGCCTGAGTCTTATTGCTCACACTGCTAGTAGTTCTAGAGCTCACTCGAGGTCTAAGTCGGGGCACGCTTCGTGCTGTTTAGATAATACTTAATAGAATGGCTAGGGTTATGGTTAGTAGAAAGATGGTTAAGTATGTTTTAATTATGCCCCGTTGGATATCACTTGTAATTTTTGATATCATTATTTGTGTAAGGGCTAGTCCTTTTGGGCCTGAGATTTCAAATCATGTTTGGTCGAGTTTAGTGGCAATTGATTGTCCCAGGGTTAGGTTAAGTTTTGGGGGAAGCCGGTGGATTATGGCGGGAAAGTATCCTAGCATATTTGAGAAATTATGTAGAGAAATTGTAGGGGTGATTTTAATTTGTTTATTAGTTATGGCTGTTAGCTCTATTGCCACTAGGAGTCCTGTAATAGTTACTATTAGGGCTGCTATTTTTAGGGCGATGGGTATTGTTATAACAGGTGTTTTTGAGGGCAGGAAGTTAGAGGTAATGATGAGTCCTGCAATAATGCTTCCTCAGGCAAGTCGTTTGATTGGATTAATTACTAGGGGGTTGTTTTCGTTGATTGGGGATAATGGGAGGAATCGAGGGGAGCCCATGGTTACAAAGAATACAACTCGGAAGCTGTAGACTGCGGTAAATGATGTGGCAATTAGTGTAAGGGTTAGGGCTCAGGCGTTGAGGTATGAGGTGTTGAGGGCTTCAATAATGGCGTCTTTTGAGAAGAAGCCGGCTAGAAAGGGGGTCCCTGTTAATGCCAGGCTGCCGATTGTGAGGTAGGTTGATGTGGCGGGTATAAGGTTGTGGAGGCCACCCATTTTTCGGATGTCTTGCTCGTCGTTCAGGCTGTGAATAATTGACCCGGAACATAGAAATAACATGGCTTTAAAAAAGGCGTGCGTGCAGATGTGGAGGAAAGCTAGTTGTGGCTGGTTTAGCCCGATTGTAACTATTATAAGGCCTAGCTGACTGGATGTTGAAAAAGCTACGATTTTTTTGATGTCGTTTTGGGTAAGGGCACAGGTAGCTGTAAATAGTGTGGTTAGGGCTCCTAGGCAGAGGCAAATTGTCAATGCCAGCTCATTGTTCTCTATCAGGGGGTGAAGCCGAATTAGTAGGAAAATGCCGGCAACAACCATGGTGCTAGAGTGGAGTAGGGCAGATACTGGCGTGGGGCCCTCCATGGCAGAAGGGAGCCAGGGATGTAGGCCGAATTGGGCCGATTTTCCTGTGGCTGCAAGGATGAGTCCAATTAGGGGGATTGTCATGTCGAAGTTTTTTGATAGAAGGAAAATTTGTTGAATCTCTCAGGAGTTTAGGTTTATTGCGAATCAAGCTATACTTAAAATTAGTCCGATGTCTCCAACTCGGTTGTAGATGACGGCTTGAAGTGCTGCTGTATTAGCGTCTGCCCGTCCGTATCATCAGCCGATTAGTAGAAAAGACATGATTCCTACACCTTCTCAGCCAATAAACAGTTGGAATATGTTATTGGCTGTGACGAGGGTGATCATGGCTACTAAGAATAGGAGCAAGTACTTGAAAAACCGGTTTATATTTGGGTCGGAGTGTATGTATCAGAGTGCAAATTCTAGGATCGATCAAGTGACGTAGAGGGCAATAGGGGTAAAAATTAGGGAGTAGTGGTCGAATTTAAAGCTAATGTTTGTATCAAACATGTGTGTATTTATTCAGTGCCAATTTGTGGTGACGCTTTCTATTCCTTGGTCTAGAAAAATTATAAGTGGTAAGAGGCTAACGAAAAATGCAGTGCTGACGGCGGTTTTAACGTGTGTGTTAGCCCATTCTGGGTTTTTTGGTTTTGGGTCTAGTGTTGTTAGTAGGGGGAGCATAAGGATTGTGAGGACTAAAATGAGTGAGGATGACATAATTAAAGTGGTTGAATTCATAGCTTCCACTTGGATTTGCACCAAGAGTTTTTGGTTCCTAAGACCAATGGATGAGCTGTTATCCTTCAGAAGCGTGAGGAAGCCGCGGATTTTAACCGCGGTGCATTTGGATTAGCACTACTTCTTGATTTCCGTCCTTCCTTGGTGAGTAATGAGATTTTAACTCCTGTCTTTAGAATCACAATCTAATATTTTGGTTAAACTATACTTACTAATATCATCAGCCTCATATGAGTTCCGGCTTTGCTACGAGGAGAATTACTGGGATTAGGTGAAGGGCTATTAACAAGTGTTCTCGGGTGTGAAATGGTGGGAGTTTTGTGATGTGGCTGGGGGTTGGGCCTCGTTGAGACATAAGGAACATATATAGGGAATAGCCTGCTGTAATTAGTGTTCCTGTTCCTGTAAGCACAATGGTTCATGGAGATCAGTTGAATAGGGTTGTGATGATTATAAGTTCTCCTATTAGGTTGGGAAGCGGTGGTAGTGCCAGGTTGGCAAGGTTAGCAATGAATCACCAGACTGCTGTGAGCGGGAAAATTATTTGTAGTCCTCGCGCAAGAATTATAGTTCGGCTATGAGTCCGCTCGTAGGCCGTATTGGCCAGGCAGAATAGTATAGAGGATACTAATCCGTGTGCAATCATTAAAATAATTGCTCCTGAGAAGCCTCAGGGGGTCTGGATTAGAATGCCCCCTGCTACGAGGCCTATGTGGCTGACAGATGAATAAGCAATCAGCGATTTAAGGTCCGTTTGCCGTAGGCAGATGGACCCGGTCATAATGATTCCTCAGAGTGCCAGGACAATGAATGGGTATACTAGTTCTTTTGAAAGGGGGTCTAGTATAATTATTATTCGCATTATCCCGTACCCCCCAAGTTTTAGAAGTACCGCTGCTAGTACTATAGACCCCGCAACGGGGGCCTCAACGTGTGCTTTGGGAAGTCAGAGGTGGACACCATATAGTGGCATTTTCACTAGAAATGCAATTAGGCAGCCCGCCCATCAGATTTTATGTCCTCAAGAGTCTAGTAGCAGTGGCTGGGAATATTGAATTACTAGTATGGATAAAGTTCCTGTGGATTGTTGAAGTAGGAGGAGTGCAACTAGGAGGGGCAGAGAGCCGGCTAATGTGTAAAAGAGGAAGTAGGTGCCTGCATTTAGACGTTCGGTTTGATTTCCTCACCGGGTAATAATAATAAGGGTTGGGATGAGTGTGGCTTCAAACATAATGTAAAATATGATGATTTCTGTGGCGCCGAATGCTATAATTAGAAAGGTCTGTAGTGAGGCCAGGAGCGTGATATACAGGCGATGCCGGCTGACTGGCTCGGGGTTAATGTGATTTTGGCTGGCCAGAATCATTAGTGGAAGGAGTCAGCATGTTAGTACTAGAAGGGGGGTTGACAAGGGGTCTGTGGCCAGGTAGGTGTTGGATGCAGTTCATCCGGCTTCGGATGTTCACTTTAGTCATGTTAGGCTAACAAGGGCAATTGAAAGGCTATGGGCGGTTGTAGCTGTTCATAGTCATTTAGGGGAAATTAGTCAGATTGTTGGGAATAGTATGATTGTGGGGACTAGTACTTTTAACATTGTAGGAGGTTGAGGTTTTGCAGGCGGTCTGTTCCATGGGTCCGGGCCGGGGCTACTAACAGTGCAAGGCCTGTGCTTGCTTCACAAGCGGAAAAGGCTAATAGTAGTATAGGGGCTGTAGAGAAGCTTGTTGATTCAAATTGTAGTGCCCATAGGGCTAGGGCAATGAAAAGGGATAGTATTATTCCTTTTAGGCATAGCAGTGCAGAAAGTAGAGGGGTGCGGTGAAATGCTAGTCCCATTCGTCCTGGAATAAATGAAAAGATAAACCAAAAATGCACTGTTGTCATAAGGGGGTGGGGGACTTACACCATGACATTATGAGCCGAAATCAAAGGTCTGTTGATTGGAAAACACCCTAATCTTCTCACCATAAGCCGCGCTGGGTTCGTTCATATATTAGTCCTAGAGTTAATAAAATTAGCACTGAATTTGCTCAAAAGAACGTTCCTGTGGGGTTGTGAAGCTGATCTCCTCAGGGGAGGGGAAGAAGAAGGGCTATTTCTAGGTCAATTAAGATGAATAGGATGGCTACTAAAAAGAATCGCAAGGAGAAGGGGAGTCGCGCAGATCCTAGGGGGTCAAATCCGCATTCATAGGGGGAAAGCTTTTCTGCTTCTGGGTTTATTTGTGGCAGGCAGAGAGATACGACTGCTAAAATTGAGGATAGGGCTATTGTAATAATAATAATAGTCGTAATTAAATTCATTATCTTTCCCTGGGGTTTAACCAAGACTAAATGATTGGAAGTCACTTGTACTAACTTTAATACTAGAAAGATATGAGCCTCATCAGTAGATGGATACGTACAGGAATAGTCAGACTACGTCAACAAAGTGTCAATATCAGGCAGCGGCTTCAAAGCCGAAGTGGTGTTCAGATGTAAAGTGGTATTGAACCTGGCGTAGAAGGCAGACGGCGAGGAAGGATGAGCCAATAATTACATGTAGGCCGTGGAACCCTGTGGCTACGAAGAATGTAGAACCATAGACCCCGTCTGCAATTGTGAAAGGTGCCTCATAATACTCCATGGCTTGAAGCGCAGTAAAATATAGTCCTAATAAAATTGTAAGTGCGAGGGATTGAATGGCCTGTTTTCGTTCGCCTTCTATGATGCTGTGGTGGGCCCATGTGACTGTTACCCCTGATGCTAATAGGACGGCTGTGTTGAGAAGGGGCACTTCGAAGGGGTCTAGTGTGGTGATTCCTGTTGGGGGTCAGCAGCCTCCTAATTCGGGGGTTGGGGCTAGGCTTGAGTGATAGAAAGCTCAAAAGAACCCGAGGAAAAAGAATACTTCGGAGGTAATAAATAGGATTATTCCGTAGCGTAGGCCTTTTTGAACAGGGGGTGTGTGATGGCCTTGGAAAGTTCCTTCTCGGATAATATCGCGTCATCATTGGAACATTGTGAGAAGTAGAAGAATTAGTCCAAGGGTTATTAGTGTTGTTGAGTGAAAGTGGAACCAGATTGCTAGGCCGGATGTTATTAGTAGAGCACCGACGGCTCCGGTTAGTGGTCATGGGCTGGGATCAACCATATGATATGCATGTGCTTGGTGTGCCATTAAACGTTTTCTTGCAGATAGAGGCTTCGAAGTAGAACAAATACATAGGCTTGAATCATTGCTACTGCAACTTCTAGGAGAGTAAGAAGGAAGAGGACAGCGGCAGTCAGGATTGCTACTGTGGGCATTATGGGTAGAACAACAAACACAGCTGTGGCAATAAGTTGAATTAGTAAGTGGCCTGCAGTTAGGTTAGCTGTGAGTCGAACCCCTAGGGCTAAGGGTAGAACAAATAGGCTAATTGTTTCGATAATAATTAGTACGGGAATTAGGGGGATAGGTGTTCCTTCTGGCAGGAGGTGTCCTAAGGCGACTGTTGGTTGATTTCGTATCCCAATAATTACAGTGGCGAGCCATAGTGGTACTGCGAATCCTATATTTAGTGATAGCTGGGTAGTAGGTGTAAATGTATATGGGAGAAGGCCTAACATGTTGATGGTGATAAGGAATATTATTAGGGAGGCGAATAGTAGGGCTCATTTGTGCCCGCCCACGTTTAGAGGCATAAGTAGTTGATTAGTAAATCGGTTAATAAATCATGTTTGAAGGGTAATGAGTCGGTTGTTTAGTCATCGAGAGGGGGGAGTTGGAAATAGTATTCATGGCAGGGCAATTGCGATAGCAATAAGTGGAATTCCTAGGAAGGAGGGGCTTGCAAATTGGTCAAAAAAGCTCATTATCATGGTCAGTCTCAAGGCTCAGTTTTGTGTTTTTCTTCGCTTATGGGGGCGGGTTCATTTGGTGTTGTGTGGTTTAAAATTTTAGTTGGGATAATAGTGAGGAAAATAATTCATGAAAACACTAGAATAGCAAATCAGGGATTGGGGTTTAATTGGGGCATTTCACTAGAGGTGGTCGGTAGTCACCAAACTTTGGCTTAAAAGGCCAACGCTTTGTCCAATAATTAGCTTTCTAGTGAGGCGTCTTCTAGTATAAGTGAGGATCAGCTTTCGAAGTGTTCTAGTGGAACAGCTTCAACTACAATGGGCATAAAGCTGTGGTTGGCTCCGCAGATTTCAGAGCATTGGCCATAGAATACACCAGGGCGTGAGGCGATAAAGGCAGTTTGGTTTAGTCGCCCGGGGACTGCGTCTATTTTTACGCCTAGAGAGGGAACAGCTCAGGAGTGTAGCACGTCTTCTGCGGAGACCAGAACACGCACTGGGGACTCTATTGGGACTACTATTCGGTGGTCTGTTTCTAAGAGTCGGAAGTGGCCTGCTGCAAGGTCTTGGGTGGGGATTATGTAGGAGTCAAAGCCTAGGTCTTCATAGTCTGTATATTCGTAGCTTCAGTATCATTGATGGCCTATGGCTTTAATCGTTAGGTGGGGGTCGTTAATTTCGTCTATAAGATAAAGAATTCGAAGTGACGGGAGGGCAATCAAAACTAGGATTACAGCCGGCAAAATGGTTCATACGATTTCGATTTCTTGAGAGTCTAGAATGTATTTGTTGGTGAGTTTGGTTGAAACCATTGCAATAATAATATAAAGTACTAAGGTACTAATAAGGAACACGATTATTAGGGCGTGGTCGTGGAAGTGAAGAAGTTCTTCTATAACGGGTGATGCCGCGTCTTGGAATCCTAGTTGTGTGGGATGTGCCATTAAGCCTGAGGCTTAAGACATGCAGGGATTTAACCTGCAATTTCACCTTGACAAGGTGGTGTAATTTGCATTTTACTAATGTCTTTAGAAGAAAGTGACAGAGTGGTTATGTGACTGGCTTGAAACCAGTATATGGGGGTTCAATTCCTCCCTTTCTCGTTAGTTTGATCGAACTTGTACAAATGCTGGTTCCTCGAATGTGTGGTATGGTGGAGGGCAGCCGTGAAGTCATTCTACGTTTGTTATGGTTAGCTCTACTGAGGATACTTCTCGTTTGGCGGCAAAAGCTTCTCAGAGAATAAATAGGAACATAATTACTGCTACCAGAGAGATGAGTGATCCAATAGATGATACTGTGTTTCAAAGGGCGTAGGCGTCTGGATAGTCAGAATATCGCCGTGGCATGCCTGCTAATCCTAGGAAGTGTTGTGGGAAGAACGTAAGGTTAACACCAATAAATATTACTCCAAAGTGGACTTTTGTTCAGGTGTCGTTCAGGGTATATCCTGTAAATAGGGGGAATCAGTGGACGAAGGCTGCCATGATGGCGAATACGGCGCCTATTGACAGTACGTAGTGGAAGTGGGCAACTACGTAGTATGTGTCGTGGAGAACAATATCAAGTGATGAGTTGGCTAGAACAATTCCTGTTAATCCGCCTACTGTGAAGAGGAAAATGAACCCAAGGGCCCATAACATGGGCGTTTCTCATTTGATAGAGCCCCCGTGGAGCGTGGCAAGTCAGCTAAATACTTTGACACCTGTGGGGATGGCGATAATTATTGTAGCAGATGTAAAATAGGCACGAGTGTCTACGTCTATACCAACAGTGAACATGTGATGAGCTCAAACAATGAAGCCAAGAAGGCCGATTGCTATCATGGCTCAAACCATTCCCATATACCCGAATGGTTCTTTTTTACCAGAGTAGTAGGCTACGACGTGTGAAATAATGCCAAATCCGGGTAAAATAAGAATATATACTTCTGGGTGGCCGAAGAATCAGAATAGGTGTTGGTACAGAATTGGGTCTCCTCCTCCTGCGGGGTCAAAGAATGTAGTATTAAGATTACGGTCTGTAAGAAGCATTGTAATTCCAGCAGCTAGGACGGGCAGTGATAGAAGAAGAAGTACAGCTGTTACAAGTACGGCTCATACAAATAAGGGTGTTTGATATTGGGAGATGGCTGGGGGCTTCATGTTAATGGTTGTAGTAATAAAATTAATTGCCCCTAGAATTGATGATACACCCGCCAGATGGAGTGAAAAAATTGTTAGGTCTACTGACGCTCCTGCGTGGGCGAGATTGCCTGCAAGTGGCGGGTAAACTGTTCACCCTGTTCCAGCCCCGGCCTCAACGCCAGAAGAGGCTAGAAGAAGCAGGAATGACGGGGGTAGAAGTCAAAAACTTATGTTATTTATTCGTGGAAATGCCATATCGGGGGCCCCAATTATTAGCGGTACAAGTCAGTTTCCAAATCCCCCGATAAGAATTGGTATTACTATAAAGAAAATCATTACGAAGGCATGGGCAGTAACAATGACGTTATAAATTTGATCATCGCCTAAGAGTGATCCGGGTTGGCTTAGTTCGGCTCGAATAAGGAGGCTTAGAGCAGTCCCCACTATTCCGGCCCAGGCACCAAATACAAGATAAAGGGTACCAATGTCTTTGTGGTTCGTAGAAAAGAATCAGCGCGTAATTGCCACAGGTAGGGTAGCCGAGCGTTTAGGCGGTGGGTTGTAGCCCCGAAGACAGAGGTTTAAGTCCTTTCCCTATCATAGCCTTGTGGTGAAGAAAACATGTTGGATTGCAAATCCAAAGACGTAGAGTAATACTCTGCCGGGGCTTTTTCCCGCCTTACTAGGCTAACGGCGGGAAAAGTAGATGGATGCTCGCTGGTTTGAGCACTTAGCTGTTAACTAAGAGTTTGTAGGATCGAGGCCTTCCCATCTAGTAAGGCCTTAGTTTAATAAAAACATTTGATTTGCAATTAGAAAATGCAAGATAGAGTCTTGTAGGTCTTATCAGGGACTAGAAGATTTTCACTTCTGCTTAGAGCTTTGAAGGCTCTTGGTCTTATGTTATCCTAAGTCCCTAGGTGGCTAATATTAAAATAGCCGGGGTTATAGGTAGGAGGCCTAGTGCAATTGTGGTGGATAGGGCTAGTGGTAGTGAGGTTTGGGTTGTTTGAGTCCGTCAAGGGGTAATTGAGTTAGCGGTGTTAGGGGAAATTGTGAGGGTTATTGCATAACAAAGTCGGAGGTAGAAGTAGAGACTGAGTAAAGCGGCTAGGGCCATGATTGTGGCGGTAATGGGTAAACTTTGTTTTGCAAGTTCTTGGAGAATTAGTCATTTTGGCATAAATCCTGTTAGCGGCGGAAGCCCTCCCAGTGATAAAAGCACTAGGGCAGTTGTTGTTGTCAAGGTTGGGTTGTTGGATCAGATTATTGCAAGGGTGTTGATTTTTGTGGCGGATGATGTTTTTAAGGTAAGGAAAGCTGCAGATGTCATAAAGATGTAGGTTCCTAGCGCGATTAGCGTGAGTTGGGGGGCATATTGTAGTACAATTACTATTCAGCCTATGTGTGCGATGGAGGAGTAGGCTAGAATTTTCCGTAGCTGGGTCTGATTTAGCCCCCCTCATCCCCCGGCTAATGTGGACATCAGTCCTAGTGTTGTGAGCAGAAGGGGGTCGATGGCTTGTGCTGTCTGGATAATGAGAGCTAGGGGGGCAAGTTTTTGCCAGGTTGATAGGATCAGTCCTGTTAAAAGATCCAGTCCTTGTAATACCTCTGGCATTCAAAAATGTATTGGTGCTAGTCCAATTTTCAGTGCGAGGGCGGTAATAACCATTGTACTGGCGATGGGGTTTGACATGTTATTCATGTCCCACTCCCCTGTAATTCATGCGTTTGTTGTGCTTGCAAATAGGATTATCGCCGCTGCAGTGGCCTGGGTTAAGAAGTATTTTGTGGTTGCTTCTACTGCTCGAGGGTGGTGATGTTGCGCTATTAAGGGGACAATTGCTAGGGTGTTAATCTCTAGTCCTATTCAGGCTAGTAGTCAGTGGGAGCTGGCAAATGTAAGGGTGGTTCCTAATCCTAGGCTGGATAGTAGGATTATAAGTACGTAGGGGTTCATTGATGGAGGAGGGACTTTAACCGTCATGTTCGGGGTATGGGCCCGAAAGCTTAATTAGCTGACCCCATCTTAGAAAGTGGTGTAGAGGAAGCACTAAGAGTTTTGATCTCTTGAGCATGGGTTCGACCCCCTTTTTTCTAAGAACTGAGGGGATTTTAGCCCCTATTAGCCACTCTATCAAAGTGGTCCCTAGGCATTCGGGCACAGTTCCTGAGTTATAGTTGTGGAGGAAGGCCCGCTAGTGCGATTGGGAGGGCGATGTGTCATAATACAAGGGCTAGTGTGAGAGGAAGGAAGTTTTTTCACACGAGATGCATGAGTTGGTCATATCGGAACCGGGGGTAAGAGGCTCGTACCCATAAGAATACAATTGATAGTAATGCAGCTTTGGTCATGAGGCTGATGGTTGTTAGTTCGGGGGCGTTTGGGAAGTGGGAGGCTCCCAGGAATAGTACGGCTGACAGAGTATTTATTAATAGGATATTTGCATACTCTGCCAGGAAGAACAGGGCGAAGGGTCCTCCTGCATACTCTACGTTAAATCCAGAGACTAGTTCTGACTCTCCCTCTGTTAAGTCAAAGGGGGCCCGGTTTGTTTCTGCTAGGGTTGAAATGTACCATATTGCGGCCAGAGGTCATGCAGGGGCTAGGAATCAAATGCTTTCTTGGGCTGTGTTAAATGTTTGTAGGGTATATCCGCCTGAAAAGATAATTACAGATAGAAGAATAAGTCCTAGGCTTACTTCATAAGAAATTGTTTGGGCAACTGCTCGGAGAGCTCCAATTAGTGCGTATTTTGAATTTGATGCCCATCCTGATCCTAGAATAGAATAGACTGCTAGACTTGAGAGGGCAAGGATGAAAAGGACACCGAGGTTGAGGTCAATGACTGGGTAGGGTATTGGTATGGGTGCTCAGAGGGTTATAGCTAGGGTAAGTGCAAGAATGGGGGTGGCTAAGAATAAAAATGGGGATGATGTTGAAGGGCGTACGGGCTCTTTAATAAATAGTTTAACGCCGTCAGCAATGGGTTGTAGTAGCCCGTAAGGTCCTACTACATTAGGCCCTTTCCGTAGTTGCATGTATCCTAGCACCTTTCGTTCAAGCAGGGTTAGGAAGGCTACTGCAAGTAGGACTGGTACGATATAGGCCAGGGGATTAATTAAGTGGTTTATTAGAGTGTTTAGCATGAACTGGGAAGAGGATTTGAACCTCTGGTTTAAAGGGCTTAGGCCTTTCGCAATTTACCATGCTCTGCCACCCCAGTATGTCTTTATTTTAGACGGCAGGGGTTTTGGCCCTCCCTTTACTTAATTTATTTGTTTTCATTAATTAGGGGTGGGGCGTGCTTCAAGCATGGGCCCCTCTTTTCCGATCCTTTCGTACTAGGGAAAGTAGCGTTACAGATAGAAACTGACCTGGATTGCTCCGGTCTGAACTCAGATCACGTAGGACTTTAATCGTTGAACAAACGAACCCTTAATAGCGGCTGCACCATTAGGATGTCCTGATCCAACATCGAGGTCGTAAACCCCCTCGTCGATATGGACTCTGGGAGAGGATTGCGCTGTTATCCCTAGGGTAACTTGGTTCGTTGATCGGCTATTAAGGCCGGATCATTTCTGGTCAGATGTTCTGTGGCTTAGAGATGTTTCTCTTAGTTTTAGGGGTTTGGCCCATTCCACTCGGAGGCTGGTTTTTCCTCCGCGGTCGCCCCAACCGAAGGTAAAATTTCATATTCCACTAAGTTCTTGCTTTTTGTTGAGTTGTTTAACGTGGTTGAATTTTGTACCTTAAGCTCCAAAGGGTCTTCTCGTCTTGTATAATTATACCCGCTTCTGCACGGATAGATCAATTTCACTGACCAGAAGGGGGAGACAGTTAAGCCCTCGTTTAGCCATTCATACAGGTCTCTATTTAAAAGACAAGTGATTGCGCTACCTTTGCACGGTCAAAATACCGCGGCCGTTGAACCCGTAGTCACTGGGCAGGCTGGACCTCCTATACTTAATATAGTTGCAGGAGGCGATGTTTTTGGTAAACAGGCGAGGCTTGGGTTTGCCGAGTTCCTTCCCTTTCTTTTAGTCTTTCCTCTAAATATGCACTCCAGTGTGGGGTTAACGATGTTTAATTGTGGGGTTTTCCTGGTTTTTTTATTGTCCACACTGCCCTCTTTGTTTGGGTTCGTTAATTTTCAGTGGTTTGTCCGATCTGATTTACACTTGTGCTTGGAGAAGAGCGTGTCTTCTTGTTACTCATTTTAGCATAATTTCTTCCATGTTGGCATGGACTAGCCTGATATTTTTAGGGAAATAAGATTTTTTATCAGTATAATAAACTTTCTTCTGTCTGAGCTTTAACGCTTTCTGTATAGGTGGCTGCTTTTAGGCCCACTAGAACAGGGTGTTTTGAATATTGTGATCTTTATTCTCCTGCGAAGGTTGTATCCTTTGTTAGAGGGGCTGTACCCCCTTTAACTAACTCCCGTATGTATCTCTTAGTATCTTAAGAAGAATGTTTTTGGTTTGGGGTATACGGGGCTGAACTTCTATCCACTTCTCAGGCAACCAGCTATCACCAGGTTCGGTAGGTCTGTCACTTCTACCCGGAGCTCTTCCCACTCTTTTGCCACAGAGACGGGTTAGCCCTAAGTTATATAGGCTGTCTCGGGGTAGCTCACCTGGTTTCGGGGTATCAAACTAAAGATCTCTTTGCTTGAGGGTACTGGCTAAATCATGATGCAAAAGGTACAAGGTTTAGTCTTTGTTTTTTATTGCTTATATGGGTTGTTTCACTTCTCTTTCAGCTTTCCCTTGCGGTACTTTTTCTATTGCTTTGGTCGAACCTTTTCTGTCTCCCATACTCAGGTAAAAAAATGGTTTAGTTTTTGGTGTTAGGCTATGTCTTGTTATAAACATTGTTGGGTTATATTGATGGCTAAGCTAGCTGTTTGGCTCAGGGCGATCCAATTTGCACGGATGTCTTCTCGGTGTAAGTGAGATGCTTGGCTAACTCAGCCACGCCCTGAGTTTAATCCAAGTGCACCTTCCGGTACACTTACCATGTTACGACTTGCCTCCCCTTGTCAGTGCTTTGTTGTTATTTATCATTGTTGCGTTTTGACAGGGGAGAGTGACGGGCGGTGTGTACGCGCCTCAGAGCCGGGTTCAAAAGGACACTCTGCTTCCTTTTTACTACTAAATCCTCCTTCAAGCACTATTTCATGTTGCATTATTCGTAGTGTTCTATTATAGAAAATGTAGCCCATTTCTTTCCGCTTCGTACGCTACACCTCGACCTGACGTTCTGGGTTGTGCCCATTTTGCTTACTTTTATTGCCTTCACAGGGTAAGCTGACGACGGCGGTATATAGGCTGGGGTGGCTAGAAGTGGTGAGGTTTAACGGGGGTTATCGGTTCTAGAACAGGCTCCTCTAGGGGGGTCTAAGGCACCGTCAGGTCCTTTGGGTTTCAAGCTAATGCTCGTAGTACCCAGGCGGACGTCTAATTGTAGTTGGATGTCTAGGTTTATGGCTGAGCATAGTGGGGTATCTAATCCCAGTTTGTTTCTCAGCTTTCGTGGGGTCAGGTGGGCTCTGCTAAAGCTACTTTCGTGGAGCTGGGCTTCGGACACCTAGAAGCGTATGACGGCCAAAGGGCCATTTGGCTTTATTATTGTGCTTTCCTTAACCACCCTTTACGCCGTGATATTATCAACTAGGGCCTCTCGTTTAACCGCGGTGGCTGGCACGAGTTTTACCGGCCCTCTTAACCCTGACTGAGTCAAGTTTTCACTTATGGCTTAATGTTTATCACTGCTGAATTCCCTTGGGGGTGTGGCTTGGCTAGGCGTCTTGGGCTAAAGTTTGTGCCTGATGCCCGCTCCTCGTCCCCGGGCAGGGGATTGAGGGCATACTCACGGGACTGCGGAGACTTGCATGTGTAAGTTGGGTTAGAGCTGATAGTAAGGTCGGGACCATGCCTTTGTGCATGCGGAGCTTCTTAAGGCCCATCTTAACATCTTCAGTGTTATGCTTTGTATTAAGCTACGCTAGC